AAAGAGTTAATTCTTTCGCTTTCTTCCGTGGAATTAGTTAACAAGGTCTTGCATCTTTCTATATCTCCCGAAAATAATCCCCCACTAAGAATCCTTTTTGTTGGATCGTATTATAACGAATTCTTTGGGAGTTTTTAGGAAATACTTTTCAATTTTATTAAATTATGAAATTTATAAGACAAGAAAAGATAATAACTACTAATACGAATATAAAAAGGGTGGATTATCGTATATATATATTTCATGTAGAAACATGTAGAAAGATGAATAGGTCCATTTATTTATATATTTATTGTATTTTATTAATTAATATATTATTAATTAATATATATTTCTTAAAACATATACTTATAGACTCCCTATCCCTATTAAGTATATATATACTCACCCTATCCCTATTAAGTATATATATACTCACTTAGGTATACTTAGTATAATATAACAATTATATATGAATTCTAAGATATCTTTATAACAATATAAGGATAAGGTTCAAATATAAAACAATAAATATAACAATAAATAACAGGTACAAATATTAAATCGAGGTACCCATTCTATGATAACTCTCAACAGTCTCCCCTCCATTTTTGTGCCTTTAGTGGGCTTAGTATTTCCGGCAATTGCAATGGCTTCTTTATCTCTTTATGTTCAAAAAAACAAGATTTTTTAGATACAACAAGGACAAATCTTATATATATATATTTTTTTTTCAAGACTTACTTGGATCATAACACGGATATCTATTTAGTAAAATATGGTATAATATGCGGCTTCCTTCGGGCATAAGCTCTTATGTATGTGTAAACATGATAAATGAATTATAACTATTTTCAAATAGATCGGGATCGGGGAGAATTTCTGAAATGTAAAGTCAATATATCTATATGTATTAGGAAATCATATGAAAGGGATGTTATTATTTTAGTTTGGATCTAAGAAATTCGATGAATTATCCCTAAAGGTTCACATCATAATAGTGCTGGTTGATGAGAGTTACTTCGGAAACAAAAAAAAAAGTAAAAAAAAAATTATTTTTGTTATTCTCCCAATTCCAATAAAATGCAACTAGGTCTAGTTAGAGTATGAGTTGGCGATCAGAACGTATATGGGTAGAACTTATAGCGGGGTCTCGAAAAACAAGTAATTTCTGTTGGGCCTTTATTCTTTTTTTAGGTTCATTAGGGTTTTTATTGGTTGGAACGTCCAGTTATTTTGGTAGGAATTTTATATCTTTATTTCCTTCTCAGCAAATAATTTTTTTTCCACAAGGTATCGTGATGTCTTTCTATGGGATCGCAGGTCTTTTTATTAGCTCCTATTTGTGGTGCACAATTTCGTGGAATGTAGGTAGTGGTTATGATCGATTCGATATAAAAGAGGGCATAGTGTGTATTTTTCGTTGGGGATTTCCTGGAAAAAATCGTCGCATATTCCTCCGATTCCTTATGAAAGACATTCAGTCCATCAGAATAGAAATTAAAGAGGGTATTTATGCTCGTCGTGTCCTTTATATGGAAATAAAAGGACAAGGAGCCATTCCCTTGACTCGTACTGATGAGAATTTTACTCCACGAGAGATTGAGCAAAAAGCTGCTGAATTGGCCTATTTCTTGCGTGTACCAATTGAAGTATTTTGAAAAAAGGAACTGAAGAATGAATACTTTGCAAGAGATAAAAAACTCAAGAATCATCTTTTTTTCTATAGCATAACTTAACTGAAGTTTCTTCAGAACGCTTACTCGAGCCAAAGCAAACGTATATGAAACAATTCTAAAACTAAATTTTTTATGTCCACAATTTTTTTTATGCGTATGTAAATCCACTTAACTCAATTCAGTAACAAATCTAAATGATAGATTCATCATATATCAAAACAAAACATTTCATCATAAAGTAAAGAATTTTTTTTTCTAAATATTTGATATTTTGATAGAACGGGAGTTCTTTCGTCTCGAAATCCGACTACTATTAATTTGAAGAGGGCTCTTTCTTATTCTATATTCTTTCTAAATTCAAGGACTAACCGCTGTACTGAATCACAAAAAAATCCGGAAATACATCGATGACTTGTAATAGAACTTATGCTTGATAGAAATATTAGTATCATATAGAGTCGACGAATGAGGTGCGTTCATTAAAAATTTTGAAATTCACAGACGAAAAAATGGTAAAAAAGAAAGTATTAATTTCCCTTCTATATCTTGCATCTATAGTATTTTTGCCTTGGTGGATCTCTCTCTCATTTAATAAAAGTCTGGAATCTTGGTTTACTAATTGGTGGAATACTAGGCAATCCGAAATTTTTTTGAATGATATTCAAGAAAAGAGTATTCTAAAAGAATTCATAGACTTAGAGGAACTCTTACGTTTGGACGAAATGATAAAGGAATACCCGGAAACACATTTACAAAAGCCTCGCATCGAAATCTACAAAGAAACGATCCAATTGATCAAGATGCACAACGAGGATCGCATCCATACAATTTTACACTTCTCGACAAATATAATCTGTTTCGGTATTCTAAGTGGTTATTCTATTCTAGGTAATGAAGAACTTGTTATTCTTAACTCTTGGTTTCAAGAATTCCTATACAACTTAAGCGACACAATAAAAGCTTTTTCTATTCTTTTATTAACTGATTTATGTATAGGATTCCATTCGCCCCACGGTTGGGAATTAATGATTGGCTCTGTCTACAAAGATTTTGGATTTGCTCATAATGATCAAATTATATCCGGTCTTGTTTCTACTTTTCCAGTCATTTTAGATACAATTTTTAAATATTGGATCTTTCGTTATTTAAATCGTGTATCTCCTTCACTTGTAGTGATTTATCATTCAATGAATGACTGAAAAGTGATCGAACGATCCAATTATAATATTTGTTACTTTGTACATAAGCAAAACATTCAAAATTGTACTTACTACCCATCCAAGGGATTCCTCCAATATTCCAGTAAAATTATTTATATTTAATATTTAAGTAAATAGCAAAATTATAGATAGGGAACTGTACTAGCGACCTACCTAATTTTATTGTAGAAATTTTCGGGATCAATGATTGGACCATGCAAACTAAAAATACCTTTTCTTGGATAAAGAAAGAGATTACTCGATCCATTTCCGTATCGCTCATGATATATATACTAACCCAGGCACCCCTTTCAAATGCATATCCCATTTTTGCACAGCAGGGTTATGAAAATCCACGAGAAGCGACTGGCCGTATTGTATGTGCCAATTGCCATTTAGCTAATAAACCCGTGGATATCGAGGTTCCACAAGCGGTACTTCCTGATACTGTATTTGAAGCAGTTGTTCGAATTCCTTATGATCTGCAACTGAAACAAGTTCTTGCTAATGGTAAAAAAGGAGCTTTGAATGTCGGGGCTGTTCTTATTTTACCCGAGGGGTTTGAATTAGCCCCTCCCGATCGTATTTCGCCCGAGATTAAAGAAAAGATAGGAAATCTGTCTTTTCAGAGCTATCGTCCCACTAAAAAAAATATTCTTGTGATAGGTCCGGTTCCTGGTCAGAAATATAGTGAAATCACCTTTCCTATTCTTTCCCCGGACCCCGCTACTAAGAAAGATGTGCATTTCTTAAAATATCCCATATATGTAGGCGGGAACAGGGGAAGGGGTCAGATTTATCCCGACGGGAGCAAGAGTAACAATAATGTTTATAATGCTACAGCGGCAGGTATAGTAAGCAAAATAATACGAAAAGAAAAAGGGGGGTACGAAATAACCATAGCGGATGCATCGGATGGACGTCAAGTGGTTGATATTATCCCTCCAGGACCGGAACTTCTTGTTTCAGAGGGCGAATCCATCAAACTTGATCAACCATTAACGAGTAATCCTAATGTGGGTGGATTTGGTCAGGGAGATGCGGAAATAGTACTTCAAGATCCATTACGTGTCCAAGGTCTTTTGCTCTTCTTGGCATCTGTTATTTTGGCACAAATCTTTTTGGTTCTTAAAAAGAAACAGTTTGAGAAGGTTCAATTGTCCGAAATGAATTTCTAGATCTGCGGATTTATCAACATCAAGCTCTAAAAATAAACAAATTTTTGTTGGTAATTATGTATGATCAAAAAAATTTTGCTTATTTATATTCTTTATTCTACCGGATTTCGGGAATTACTTAATACCGCATTCCTGGTCATAGTATATTGTGAAGGCGACTGTTTTACTTAACTCTTCTTTATTTATGTGTTTTTTCAATCCAAATTGAAACGGTATGATATAGAATGAATCAATAGTTTTATATTTGACTAGAATCAAAACAAAAGATAAATAAGCGGAGAATAGAAACCAAAGTATAAATGCGAGGAACAAAGGATTTTAGGGGAGATTGTTCGTCTCCTAGTCCTTGACACAAGAAACGGAATTTTACCCAACCCTTTCTTGTGTCGAATTAATAAAGATTCTCGATCCCGTTCGTAAAAAATGGATATTTGTAGTTTTCATTTTTTTTTTTTTTTTTTTATATAGGTTTATTTTATCATAACCCTTTTTTAGATTTCTTACGTAACATAGTGGTAGTGGACAAATAAATATAGGTCAATTTATTGAGCAATATAGAACTTCTTCAATTTCAACGAACTTATAAAAAAAAAATTTCACTTTTATTAGATTAAATATTTATTAGATTAAATGGAGTAAGGTTCTATTCTATTAGTATAGAAAGGGTTTGCATGATATCTGATTGATAGAAATAGATTATATTTATATATAATTGTGAGTCATCCAAAAAGGGTAAATCGAGTGATTCCTTCTTTGTTTTAAGTATTGACAGATACTATTGAGTAACAGATGTTCTGAATCAATTAACGAAGTTCATTTTTTAAAAACATCATCAGAAAAGGTGGAGGTTTTTGAAACATCTCTAAAAAAAAAAATATTATGATTATTAAGAACTCAACGGGACTTACCCCCTCTTTCCTTGTCTGATTCGAGGGGGATCCCGTTGAGTTCTTATGCTTTCATGT